AATTGTAGCAGCTCCGGCCCCTATTAGTTTTGCACCTTCTAACATATCGAGTTGATAATTCTCCTCACGCTTTTTATTTTTCATTCACGATTTGATGTTCTATATTCCTCTCTAGTCTAGATTCCTCGTCGATTCTTCCCCTCGTTCTTAATATCTTGGACATCTCACTTTTCCATGCAACGCATTCTTTTCGATCTTGTACCCGCTTGCTTCGCATAGGCTACACAAGCGGTACACTGAACACCAACCCAATCTTTTTGAAAAAAGTAGAAGCAACTAAAGAAGGGTGACGAAGCTTCTTTGCATCCCATAGTGCTGTCGCACTAAGCGACTACCGTTCCAGAGTCGTACAACGAAGTAATTAGCATACCAGAGTGACGCAAGGCTCTAAGCTTGTACCTTATAAGTAAGCTCTTTATGCTCTCTCCGCTCGCTCCTTTTCGTAGCGTAGATCTTTCTTCTCTTAAGAGATTTTGAGAAGAGTGAGTGCGCTTTCGAAAGTTTCGACTTTTCGATCTTTCTTCTCTTATATATGATATTTTTTCCTACGAAAACTTTTTTTATGCGCATCGCTTTAGCGAAGGCAAAGCCAGTTTCTAACCTACTAACGTAAAGCAAGAGAGTAGGTCCAAAAGTATAAAAGAGGGTACTGGGGGAAGAAGGACCACTGCTTTGTTCCAGGGGTGAAGTAGCTGCTTCGAGTTGGACGTTCGTGACTAGTGCCTCGATATGCAGCCTTCACTTGGTCAACGGAACCCAGGATTGCTTGGATCTGCTGCTTCAACTCGGTCAAATGCAACTGCTGGTCTTGGTGCTATATGTTGCTGGGGCTAAAAGTGAACTATGCCAATCACATTGATTAGGACCCATCGCATCATTAACCGGTACCAATCAATCATCCAAGGGCCCTCCCTATCTCATCTTTTCTAAGCCAATTTTATTAGGGCTCACCTGACCACCCAACCGCTTACGTCAATTCCATGAGCTCGGGAGAAGAATATGAAGTGACCACCTGAAGTAGAGGTGCCATCTCCTTCTTCAAAAGACCCCGAAGCCTAACTCCCAGCTCTTTTCCCGTTGTTCTAGCTCTTTCCGCTGACCTTCCAAGGTAGGTAGCAGCTTTGTAAGGTAGTTTTCCATATCCGTTAACAGCTCTAAGCCTAACCGCTTATTTCGACTTTCCTTTTGCCGGCTAGTCTACTCTTTTACCCATTTGCCCTTTTTCTGTGTTTGCGTGGCATCTGTTCTCTTAGTAAGAGGCAGCGCTCCGGACCGTTACACTAAGCTCTTCACCTGCTTGTTCCCCAAAGGCAGTGATAGGAGAAGAAAGACTAGACTTTGAGACCAGACCTCCACTGGCGTTTTTTGCAATGTCCTCCCGACCCGTGCTCTGAAAAGATCATGCATGAGATGAAGCTCGTGTATCTGTTTCAGTAAAGACCGAAAAGAAAGACCCGCTGTTCTATTTTCGTGTTACCTTTTTCTTCATCGTCAATGCGGATCGTCCCTTCCTTGGTGAAAAGGGGACCCCTCCGCCGATGGTTTTCGAGCGTCTATCGATGCTGGCCCTTCCCTTTCCATTCTATCAGCGGGACACAGGGCTCTCCTCGGCTTTGAGCTCTTAGCTCTTTTGGTACCGTCGGTATTGCTTCTTTCTTTCAAGTTTTCCTAGGCCTACATCCCTTGGTCCACGGATTAGCAAAGCGGGCCGATGAGATGAATTGGTTCCGGGGTATGCCTGCCGATGTTTAGTATTATGACGGTGCGGAAGCAAAAAGCACAAATCAACCTTTCCATATCTATTAGATCTATTAGGACATTACCTTCAAGAAAGAATTAGCTGCCTGGACAGGGAGTAAAACGTGTTCTGAATGGCCCAGGCCGAAGGGCTTGGCTTGTTTGTTAAAGGGGGTCCTGTCGAAAGCAAGAAAAGTCTTTTGCAACGGATATTTCCGGTGTTTTGTTCGCAGGGGGAAGATTGCTAACCTTTCTGGCTGGGGTTGAAACATTCCTAAATGCTAAAACCAAAGGCCTAGATCGCAAAAACTTAGACTTAAGATAGGAGAAGACAATAGAGGTTTGTCCCACTTCATGCGAACACTCGCTGCTGCAATCATGCCCTACCCGATGACTAGTAAAGATTGGCAAGCATGCCCATCCGACTACTCATGGAAGCTTTGAACTTCAGTTTCCCTGCAAAGGTTAAGTGGGAAGGGTCTGAAAGAGACTACAACAGCTATAAGGACACAGACAATGCTACTACCCCAGCAGCCAAAGGCAAGGGCAATTAACAGCTAAGAGAAGCCCTAAAGGTCTCAAAGAAAAGCAACCGCCCTTAATGTCCAAGCAACAACTATAAAACCAAGGAGGGGTATTAGGACTTGAAGGAAGAGTATCCAGAAAACCCCCTTGCCCGCAGATCGTTACCAACAGAGGACCGGGCAGTTGATATCGAAATTCCAGATTCAAAATTCCCGGCTTTCCTTCGCCAATCAAACGCGGGACGTACTACTGATTGATTCCCGACCGGGGAATACTTCTTATATAATAGAAGGGAAAGCAAGCAAAGCGAATTCCAATGATTCGAGATCTGGATAACGCATTGAGCTAAGCAGCAGAAATTGGACCTAAAACGCCGACGCTTGTCCGCCAACTCCTCCATTTATAGATTGATATTCTATGATAGAAGAAATACAGCCTCGAGCTATAGTAGCCGAGCCTATGAGAGCTAAGCTCCTCTTTTGGCTTAAGAAAGATGGTCATAAAAACGAGATCTTTCATCAGCCAGGCCAGACCAGGTGACATACTCCAGATGAGCGGCCAATCCCAATTGCTGGGGAAGATCCAGATTCAGATGAAGTCGCAGGACATATTGGAATGAAAGGAAAGTAAGCCGCTTCACGACCCTTTCACTTTATAGGCTTTTCGGCCAGGCGGAAGGAGCTAGCTCGACCATTTATTTCATTTACTGAGCTCTTTTTCGAAATGGTAATAGTTTCCCGCTATATGAGAATGAACTCAACGATTTCAAATGCTTTCTCGCGAGTGGAAATCCTCCTTTTAATCATATGCGCCAATATATGATCATAAAATGGACAAAGCCTACAGACTTGTGAGTACGCCCACTTACTGTTCACAAACAAACTTCAATCACTCCCGAGCGTAACTCCACGATAAGCGCCTAGAATCTGTATGCGAGTGCTTTCCGGGAAGGCAGGTCCGCGGTGATAGACCGAAGGTATGGACTTTAAGTTCACATGTGCTACTTCGGATTTCTGGGGTAGTTACCTAAACCGTCAAAGATGCAGCTTCCAATATGCTGCTCACCTAGATGCCGTGCTGGTGCATATGTTCCCCGTGCTTCTACCGGCCAAACCAACCCTAATTCGTTTTGCTCTCTCTGTGCTTGTTTCCCAAGTGACTACTATCCTCTTTGCTCCATCCCTACGCTCTGCTCCCGCTTGCTTTCATGTACACGTGTTACCTCTTCCCTACAACCCATGACATGCCCTGCTTTTTTTCTATGCCATGCTTCCTCAAATACTGGAACTGGGCTCTTACGGTCTTAGGCTGACCAGCTTCCGTAGCTGTCCTTCCTTTCCTTCTCCCCCTGAATCAGAGCGGAAAGCTCGGATTTCGCTTCATTTTCAAATTGCGTCTTTCCCGTTTTCTGCGTTCTGTTCTATGCTTGCTATCTGCGCAATCAGTCATGGCCTCTCTGAACTTTTCGTAAATGGTCACTCACTGTCAAGGGAGCCACTTTCTTCGGGCGGCAATTCCCATCATTCGGAGTCAACGACAGCTCGGGCATCTTGATGGGAGCATTCCGAGTCCACCGCAGATGATTGAAGAAATATCGACTAGAAAAGAAGATACTACTACAAAGACATTAGTTAAAAATCCAGCGAAGACTCGATATGTACAGCTTCTTTTCCTCCCGTTGGATAGAGGAAACGAAAGTCAGCTCGACCAACCCTTGCTTGACCCGCTTACCTATGATCGGCGAATTTCGAAATCTTTGATCCCGTCTGATGAAACCGAAAATCATCATCTTGTTCTGACTGTCCCTCTTACGGGGAACTCTTTTCAGGCAGACCGAGAGGAGAGAGAGAGGAAATAACAAAGAATCATTCGGCGCGTAGTGAACTGCCAGATAGATCAGCACAGCTAGGGAAGCCGTTGAAACCCGATCATTCGAAGCAGCACAGTCAAAGAGACAGACCGAGTGCTCTATCTATAACTAGGGATGAGCTGACGACCGTATTCGGGATACCTTCACCTGGACCAAACCCAGACACTGGGCGTTGACCAGAACGGAGTACTATTCCCATACTAAAGATAGCAGTCATATTGGATACCCAATAATCAGACCTTCAAAGATCAACTATGATAAGTCAGTAATTTATTAGTAAGTCAGTTTGTAAGTCAAAGCCCATTGCTCCCCACTAAGGTTAGGTATAAGGCGGCGGATCCTTAGTGGATACGTCGACGGATACATTCGTTTAGTGCGGCTGTAGTATCAGAGTCCGGGGCTTGACAGACACATGTCCGCAATAGCTAAAAACTAACGTGAGAGGGTGCAGAATGGTTATCGAAATCCTCCTAAGCTTTCACAGTTTTAGGAAAGGCCAGGCCAGCGGTCTCGCTATTCCTGATGATCAGGTTAGGCAAGCTAATCACGCCTGCTGCGTCAAACCTTCATTGAATGGGAATGAAAATTCGACGGCATCTAACTACCTAAACCTAAGGCGAATACGTGAACAGAGACTTCTCTCTGCTGCTGTAGCTGCTAGGATACTCAAATTGTCTGCTTCAGCTAACCACACGGCGTTCAGTCGCCCAAACACACGAACATACTATACAAAGAAGGAGAGGCAAGCGCTGAGTCTTAAATTAGATTACCCCTCTGATTCGTCACCCGCTGAGCTAACGTCGAGATGTAAGTGTTAGAAAGAGTAAGTTAAGTAAAGAAAGATGTCAGTTAATAAATCAGGGGACCCAGCCTCACTAAGGTTAACGGATTGTCTACCATTCGCTCTGCTTCGGAAAGCCCTGTGGAGGCCTACAAAGAAAGGCACAACGCTTATGTTGCATGCAATATCTTGGAATCTGCTTCGATATAAGTCGGATGGATAGTTTTTTAGATTAAAAAAGAATAAAATAGCAGCGAGACTAAATGGTTTTAAGTCGAATAAAGGGCCTAGGAGTCATAAGCAAAAGCAAGATAGAAGCCTTAAAAATCCACACATATATAAGTATAAGCTCTACTAAATCTAGATAACTAGAATTCCAAGGGACCAGAAATCCTGCCCGTAGATGGCCGAAACAGAGCTTCGGAGGGGCTATGCTGCTTACTGTAACTGTCAAATTTGATTCCCTTCCCCTTTTGCCGGAGCAGGACACACATAAAAAATATAAATGGCAAAAAGACCTCCTACACGCACGGGAACCAGAACAAAAGAAGGAGATAGGATCCACCTGCACGCCCGAAAGGAACCAAGACCAGAAGATGCGGCATCGAGACCTGAAGGCAACCGAGGAACCACACGCTAGTTACTAGTACCCCGACAGCTGCCACCTGATCAAACCGGGAAAGCCGGAACCGTGCCATCTTTAACCCCAGCTCTCTCTCTTGTTTTGGTTTCGTGCCCTTTAGGCATCTCTTAAGGGATGACCAGTATCTTTCTCTTTCTGGTTTTGACATCTTGTCCTATTAGATTTATGCTCTCTCATCTCTCTTAGTAGAGACCCTATCTTTACCGCCACTCCTCCCCTAACTAAACCAAGAGCTTCTTTTTATTTACTAACTTGACTTTGCAACTCGAAGTAGCAGATTTGATCTTTCCTGCTTAGTGGAGCTAGGCTAGGAACCTCTTCTTAACTCAACGACTTACGGGCACACATCTCATGGATACCCCTCTTTTCTTGAGCCAGAGTAGGGGGCTTTTGCGGCATCTAGTTCAGTATCAGATAGAGTAGATAGTTGACTCCCTCGGCTAAGAAGGTTGACTTATCTGTCACTTCTGTAACTTCTCTTTAGCTTCTTAATTGAATTGGTTAGAAATTCCTTTACCAGGCATTGGCTAGAAGAGAGGGATTAGTCTCCCTCCAACACTGACTTCTTAGTCGAGTGATTCTCTTTCTCCTTAGCTTCGTTTTTTAAACTGGCTACTCCTTATGATATCCCACCTCAACCCCTCGATCTAAGAGCATCTGAGAGAATCTCCGGCGTTATCGAGCTAAAGTCAGTCCCTCAACAGCTAAAGTAACTGCTTGACCTCTCACCCTCCGTGATTCAAGCCTGTCACCAAGCCTTAAGTCAAAAGCTCAGGTTTCAAGCCCTTTAGGGCACCAAGTGAATCAAAGCAAGAGCTTACTCAGAGCTCAAACTCTATTTAAATCAAAGTCAAGCGAAGCAAAGCAAGCCAGCCAAAGAGGGATAGGCATGATCATTCTATTCTAAAGGTATAGATCCTGAACTAAGGACTTCAAGCTAGAAGTTCTCTATGTGAACATAGGATCCTATATAAACAACCGGAAATGCTAGACTAACTGCTCTAGAGGCTACCTACTGGAGAAAGCCAGAGGAGGGAAGTTACTCGGTTAAGAGGATTAGGGAATAAACGGAGGAAAGCTTAACTCGCTCGAACTTCCGAGGTCCAGTGAACTCAATCTTGAACCCCTGTTTAGCTTTCTCTTTTGCCTATGAGGTTTGATGACAGACAGACCGTGGTAACTTCAGAAGCAGAAGAGGAGATGACCTTAGAAGATTCTATTAGAAGTAGTAAACCAATCAGCTAGCTCAAGTTAGAAAGTGAAGAAGCATCAGCTCTTCCTGAGAAGGATTCAATCCAGCCAGAACCAGTGGCTACCATGTTTCGAGCTCTAAGCTCTGGTTATAATGTACCTCTAGCTATCCCGTTCCTTTGTCAGTAGTGAATGGGGTCTTTTATCACGGAGGTTTCTTCTTAGGTTTCTTGTCTGTCTTAGGTTTCTTAGGTTTCATGTCAGTCTTAGGTTTCTTATCAGTCTTAGGTTTCTCGTTTACTGTTGGGTTAGTGACCTCTGTAGGTTCTTCTTTCATCTCTTTGTCTCTCTCGTCTATCCCTTTTTCCTTCATGTCTATTTCCATCTGAGATAATTTAGTATGGAGATAGAGATTCTCATTCTTAAGAAGTGTTACATCAGCCCTTAGTAACATGACAAGTTTTTTGCTAATGTTATCTAGTCTAGACAAGTCATTGACTTCTATTGGCTCTGTATCAACCCAGACCCCACCGTGCAATACAGGTTTCCTTTTTGACCCCTGATTAATCCCTACCTGGATTAATTGGTCTTTCTTGTACACGTTAAGTGTGGACCACTCAATCCGGAAGTAGGCTTCCACCTGTACATGTTGCTTACGAGCAGGGTCAGCGTACTGTGACTGAAACCATTCAGGACTGATTTGGTTTTTCGCAGCCCCTTTGTACTTGATTACATCAATTCCTTTATCATTCGTGTAGCAATAGGACTTCGGAGCTAAAAAGAATCCCTGAGAGATTAAGTCCTCTAGCTTAAACATACCTAAGATAGAAGATGAAATCATTTCTTCAGGTAGTGGCTTACCTAGCACTACAGAGTCTGTGTCAGTGTAGTAACAGTCGTCTCTTGAGATGTACGGGTACATATAGATCCTAGCCGAGGCTGTGATTGCTGCTGCAAGTTGGACTGCAGAGTTCTTCGGTGGATCCCAATAACAAGTCTCCGTATTGGTATGGTAGGAAACGATGTGGCTGTTCTCGCTAAGCACATCAGTGAATATAAAATCTGTCTTTATTATTAACCGTTTGTATCTTTCTATATCGCAGACCTCGGTTATTGTGCTCTTAGGGTTAATACCAAATCTACCGTATAGCGAATTCATAAGGATCTTGTACACATAAGACAACGCTTCATTCCCAGACTTCTTAGCTTCTAACCTGCTTTCAAAGAGAGCGCTTACAAAGTTCCCGAATGGGCTTTCCTTCTTCTCAAAGAGGTAGCCTGAGATAGGAGTCACTTTGTAGCCAATTGTTCTAGCAAACTTCAATTCTTCGCTATAGTATATACCCACAAATTCACCTGTTGGAAAGACGAGAATCCCTTTCTCATCCCGATAGGGCAGAAAGGGTCTTTTGATAGTATTTGGACAAAACACATAAGCCTCAATAAAGCCTAACATGTTATCTAAGTCCTTGTCCTTCAGATTTCCATGCCAAACAGGTACACCACCAGGCATAGGAAATTCCTTCATGACAAATGGATAGAGAGAGTTAACGTCGTAGTAGTATAGGTTCTCGCCATATGGCTTGTACGCATCCGTATGACCACCGTAGTATGCTTTTCTGATAAAGTTGTCTTCATTTCTGGTAGGGATGTGGATTGGAAAATTAGAAGCATTGTAGTATTTCAAACGAAAGATGCTTAGAGCCAGTGAGGAAAGGGTGATTTTACTCTCAATGTCCACATTGTACAGATTCCAATAGATGTCTTGTGCTTTTTGCATCACACCACCTAATAGATAGATGTCCTGCTTCATATAGTCCACCAATTCATTTTTCATAATAAACAGCTTCTCCGGGGTCACTTCTGCATAGTTGATAGAACCCTTCGGGCCTAGAGCGGGACAGAGACTCTTAGCCAGATCACTAAGTTTACCAGGGAGTAGATTCAAGGAGTCCCTGAAGCGGAATAACATCCTTTTACCTGAATAGACTGCTAACTCGTAAAGCCTATTATTCCTCATCATAGGTTTTAGCTTGTAGTCCTTGTGTTTACATGCAAGGTGTTTTAGCAAGATAATACCATCGAATCTAGAAAAGTTGTGGAAGTAAATAGTTTTTATTGACTTGTCTTTTTTAACAAGAGCAGAGATCTTTAATACCAAGTCAGTCAGTACCTTCTCACTCCTTTTTGGAAAGTCTTCCTTTTTCGGATAGAGTATTAAGTAGTCCTTGCTAAAGTAGGTATCAATCATCAGATCCTTGATATCTTTACCTGGAAAAACAATCAAGAGACCTGCTGCATAAGGCTTATGAACCTGATTCTCATCCAGTAATGTCTCGAGATCGGATACAATGAAGGGTCTCAGCTTAGTCTTACATTCCTTTATCGTGGTGATATATCCTGGATAGCTACGCTTACGATGCCGGATTTTCCTTGCTATTAGATCTTTGGTCTCAACAAATCCCTCTAAGAGAATGGAATAAAGTAAGTTATATCTTTCTTCTTCAGATAGGGCAGGCCTTTCCTTCTTTTTATTCTGGACCATATAGACTCTGATCATGACTCGAACAAGTAATTCCCCCTCGTACTTTTCAGCATACTGTTTGATTACTTTATAGATCTGTGAATAGACCACATTTTTAGGAAGTAAATTACCATACTCATCAGTTACGGGGATAGCTGTACCTATCGAAAAAGTGATATCCTCTCCGCTTCATGGTAATTAAAATCCCAAATTTAGCGTAACCCGTGATGGAAGGGTAAGCAAACTGGTTTAAGAGATCCATTATTAAGAGAGTATGCAGATATACATCGTTAATCTGAGGTATAGGCTCGCTTAAGTGATGCGATGCAGTGATTAACCATGGATGCGGATCCTGCACTGACGTTCTTTCCACCTTATTAAACACGTTCCTGCGGCTCGGATGAGTATTCTTGTTTATATCGCTACGGCTATAAACACGTTCTTGTTCCTATTAACAAAACATCCCCTTTTTCTTCGCTCTTTTTAATTAACAAGTAGAACTACGAGAAGGAAAAAGTACTAACTCTTCGCCTTTCAAAATATTGCGTATATAGAGATAGTCAGTCTTGACTTATCTCAAGCAATGCCCAAAGAGTCCCATGCTTTTCTTGGTCGGACCAAGCCAACTGGCGATTTCCGGCAAGTCTTTCCTAATTTTTAGAGCAAGAAGCGGAACTACAAGAGAGATATTTTTCCGATGTTACAATCCCTATCTGATTATTTTAGAAA